TTAAAAATAGAGTTAATAATCGAGATTCCTTGCCGATACTATAATAAAAAAGAAATCTATTCAATGAATAGCAGCATAAGATCCATTGAGTTCTCTTCGCACTCCTTTGTGAAAGAGTAGAATGAGAAAGCTAATGAATCTTAAACCCATTGAGAAAAAGAAAAAAAGAGGATAAATACTATAGTTAGTGAATAAAAGAGGGTTTGGGGATAGAGGGACTTGAACCCTCACAACTTATAAAGTCGACGGATTTTCCTTTTACTAGAAATTTCATTGTTGTCAGTATTGACATGTAGAATGGGACTCTCTCTTTATCCTCGTCCGATTAATCCACTTTTTAAAAGATCTCGAAAACTATGAATTGAAGGATTTGATTACTCAATATTCGATTGGAATGGGTTCACAATAATTCTAAAAAAATGCAGAATTTTCTATTTCATAATCATTCCTAATTTCATTCTAAAAAAGAATAAAGAACCTGTATTATGATATGGGTTCCGTGATTAATCGTTTGCTATGTCAGTATCTATACGTGTGTATTAGATGTATAAAGCCCTTACTTTCTCTAAATTTAGAGAGAGTTCCACTACCAACACAACGTAATCAACTCGATTCGTTAGAACAGCTTCCATTGAGTCTCTGCACCTATCCTTTTCCTTTGGATTCTAGTTCGAGAACCACTTGTTTTCTCAAAACATGGATTTGGCTCAGGATTGCCCTTTTTTAATTCCAGGGTTTCTCTGAATTTGGAAGTTACCACTTAGCAGGTTTCCATACCAAGGCTCAATACAATCAAGTCCGTAGCGTCTACCGATTTCGCCATATCCCCTTTTTCCTTTTCTTTGATTGAGACCTGGATTCCTTGTGTAATTTCATCCATCTCTTAGTTTTTTTTGGAATCGTTGAATTCATTACTCGACGTAGTCTAGCAGTTCGTCTCTATTTGACAGACCCTGCTTATTGCAATTCAGAATTGAATTGATTCTATCGTTGATGTATTTGCAATTCAATCCGAATCAATATATCCCAAAGTTTTTCTCTCCCCCCCCCCCCCCGCCTTTCTTTTTTAGAGTATTCAAAATCATACTATAACGCTTGATATTCATTCTTTTTTTTCTAATCAGAATTAGCAATTTCATTTGCTATGATTCTATGTTCTCCTTAGTGAAATATTAATCATTAAATTATTAAGAAATAACAAAAAAAACAAAATATCTCAAAAAATGTCTATAATGATCGAATGAAAATGCCAAGAAATTCGCATTTTCTCTTTATTATATCTTTCATCATATATATTATTCTTTTCTATGTATTAGATTACTCATCCGAGCCATATCAAATTGAAAATATCTGAAATCAAATTCAATATAGAAATTGGAATAGATTCTATTCTATTCTATTAGAAAAATCAATTTGCGAATTAGAGAAATAAAAAGAAAGTTCCAAAATTTCTATAATCCTATTTAAGGATATCCTCCAGTTAAGCATATCAAGTTAACTTTATCTTTATGAAGTTCTAGTATTTTTTTCTAAGTAGAATTTCCAATTTCGAACTAGTTAATAGCTAAGATTAATAATTAAGATCTGACATTTTACGGATTTCCTATACTATACATATTTCTATTTGTTACACTATTTCTGTTATGTAAGCCCACTTAGCTCAGAGGTTAGAGCATCGCATTTGTAATGCGAGGGTCATCGGTTCAAATCCGATAGTCGGCTTTTTTCTATATCGATGTTCCATGAACAAGAATCTCTCTTTTTCTCCGAATTAAATGGAGAATCCAGGATCTATTATGTGGTTCTACCTTACAATTTTGCTAGATACAAAACAATAAAATAAATAATATATATACAAAAAATCCAGATGTTGATGAAATTCCATTTTTTGTGGTACTTTAGTAGATTTTACTCTGTTTATCCTTTAGTTTAATTCAGTTTTAATTTTGATGTATTCTGTAATGTAAATACAATGAAATTAATTGTGTAAAATGAAATTTCAATAAAATAAACAAGGAGTCTTCATGTCCCGTTATCGAGGACCTCGTTTAAAAAAAATACGCCGTCTGGGAGCTTTACCAGGACTCACTAGAAAAACACCTAAATCCGGAAGTAATCTGAAAAAGAAATTCCATTCTGGGAAAAAAGAGCAGTATCGTATTCGTCTTCAAGAAAAACAGAAATTGCGTTTTCATTATGGTCTGACAGAACGGCAATTACTTAGATATGTACATATCGCTGGAAAAGCAAAAAGGTCAACAGGTCAGGTTTTACTACAATTACTTGAAATGCGTTTGGATAATATCCTTTTTCGATTGGGTATGGCTTCAACCATTCCTGGGGCCCGGCAATTAGTTAACCATAGACATATTTTAGTTAATGGTCGTATAGTCGATATACCAAGTTTTCGTTGCAAACCCCGAGATATTATTACTACGAAGGATAACCAAAGATCAAAACGTCTGATTCAAAATTCTATTGCTTCATCCGACCCGGGGAAATTGCCAAAGCATTTGACGATTGACACATTGCAATATAAAGGACTAGTTAAAAAAATCCTAGATAGGAAGTGGGTCGGTCTCAAAATAAATGAGTTGTTAGTTGTAGAATATTACTCTCGTCAGACTTGAACTTAACGAAAAAAGGAAAAGTTCATAGAATTTTCTTCCCCTTCCCCTTTCCCCGAACTAAATCGACCTAAGGCCCTTAATTCGTATTTTCCCATTCAACTAGCATAAATGGATTAACCCTAGGATCCTTTTTCTTTTTTGTTCTTTCCTCTATGTGTATTTTACATACCACAGTAATTTACTATAAAAAATTTCTATTAAATAAAGGTATTATTGCTGGAATAAATTGTTATTTGATTTGATACATTGTGATCGTTAACGTTGATCAATTAAGAGAAACGGAAAGAGAGGGATTCGAACCCTCGGTAAACAAAAGTCTACATAGCAGTTCCAATGCTACGCCTTGAACCGCTCGGCCATCTCTCCTACATAATCTTATTATGGAAAATAAACTAAGTGAATAGCGAGTTTTCCTATTCCTGCAGTACAGGTACAACCACAACGGCTCGGGGGTTCCATGGTTCTATTGGAAAAATTCCTTTTCATCTAAGTGGAAGGATCCAGGATTTTTTTACTAGGAATTCCGCTCCCTCGAAAAGTTTTAGTTTGGGTTTTCCCCAAACCAAAGAAAAAGAGAATGGAAGAATTCTTCTTATTCCATAATAAAATAGAGGAACCCTAGAATTCTGTTTGCATAAGGTACGCTACGCCATACAATCGAAATCTAAAAAAGGGTATGAGACAATTAATGACTTTAAAAACGCGAAATAGCTGATGAGAGAAGTTATTGTTGAGAAATAGAAAAGTGGAATGAAATCCAATCTTAGTCAAATATTTCATATCTCTTCTTGTCCAAACAGAAGGAAAAGGAGACAATTTGAACTGAGCGGAAAATCCATACCTCTCTTATCCATTTAGAGCATATGGATCGATCGATTTATAAGAATCGAATGTGTTTGTTTTTATGTTATTTTGTGAAGAAATGAAAACAATTCTATATAGAATGGGTTGGGAATTATGCCTAGATCCCGTATAAATGGAAATTTCATTGATAAGACCTCCTCAATTGTAGCCAATATTTTATTGCGAATAATTCCGACAACCTCAGGGGAAAAAAGGGCATTTACTTATTATAGAGATGGTGCGATTTGACTCTTTTTTTTTTTTTTTTTTTTAGCCTTACCTACACCTCAGTCTTACGAGAAAGAGAGGGGGTTCGCATAGAGAGAACAAAATTAGTAAAGGAAACCCACGCTTGGGGAAGGTGAGGTGAACTAACAATTCCTTCTGTCGTGTATCCTCGATTGATGCGGCCTCAGATGCTTCAATTGTAGATTTGAGTATTGAGCGAAAGGTTACACCTACAGGATAGGTTCTGTATTACAGGCCAATCCTACTCTACTAGTACCAATAGGCAGCATAGGGGAGAAAAGCACTACACCTAGAAATAGGAATCAACAAGAGAAAAACTTTGTTAGAAATTAGCCCTTTCCTGATCGGTATCAGGGCTGGGAAGAATGGTTGGGATAACAAACAACCATCAGGTTTGTACTTTGGATACCCCTATAACCATCAAAGATCGTTGAAGTGGCTAATTCCTCTAAATAGGAGGCGTTGAGAACAAAGAAATTCTTGGAGCTATCGTTTTCCTCTAGCATTAATAGAATTCATTGGTGTTAAGAAAAACCTCTTGCGGGAAGGTTGGCTAGAGATTTCTTGGAAAAATACCAGCCCCTTTCGGTTCATAATAAGATGGGACTAATTCTATTTTTATTCTATAGATTATTTCGCTTAGTACTATGTACAGAAGGGAGGAGCCGTATGAGATGAAAACCTCATGTACGGTTTTGGAACGGAGATTTTTTGAATAGAATGAACGACCGTAACGGATGTTGGCTCAATCCGAAGGAAATTATGCGGAAGCTTTGCAGAATTATTATGAAGCTACGCGACTAGAAATTGATCCCTATGATCGAAGTTATATACTCTATAATATAGGCCTTATACACACAAGCAATGGAGAGCATACAAAGGCTTTGGAATATTATTTCCGGGCACTAGAACGAAACCCCTTCTTACCGCAAGCTTTTAATAATATGGCCGTGATCTGTCATTACGTGCGACTATCTCCACTATAGAAAGAAGAAAAAAAAAAAGGAAAGGATCAAATTTTCTAGTAAATACTAGAAAAAGGGCTTTCTACATAGGGATCGTCAAAACAACGATTTTGCCCTATCAGCTGTAGGAAGGAAGGACACTTCACGAGAATCAAAATAGGAAGAAAGTATGGCCTATACTACTACTCTATGGATAAAGTTCCCAAATTGATAGAGAAAGCACCGTAAAGATCCATTAGTGAGCGACTGGGTCGATACAACTAAAAAAAACTGCTTACTTATCCCATGATATGGGGCAAAATTTAGGAATCTG